CAGAGGAATAATTGGGACTAGGGTCTCGAATTTATTAATAGAAGTATCTATTAGAAATGAATTCTCTAGCATTTGAATCCTTACCACCGAAGTGTTTAGTCGTACACTTGAAAGATAGCCCAGAAAATATAAGGAATGATTGTATAATTGGTTTATATGGATCCTGTCCGGTAGAGACCACAAGTAAAAATGACATTGCCAAAAATGGACAAGGTGAGATTTCCATTTCTTCATCAGAAGATGAGTCCCCTTTGAAGCCAGAATGGATTTTCCTTGATATCTGACATAATGCATGAAAGGGTCCTTGAACAACCATAGGGTCTTCTGAAAATCATTACGAAGCACTACTACAAGATGTTCTATTTTTCCATAGAAATGTGTTCGCTCAAGAAAAGTTCCAGAGGATGTTGATCGTAAATGAGAAGATTGTTTACGGAGAAACACTAATACGGATTCACATTCATATACATGAGAATTATATAGTAACAAGAAGAATCTTTGATTCTCTTTTGAAAAAAGAGAAATGGATTTCTTTGGAGTAATGAGACTATTCGAATTACGATACTCGTGGAGAAAGAATCGCAATAAATGCAAAGAGGGGGCATCTTGTATCCAGCAGTGAAGGGTTTGAACCAAGATTTCCAGATGGATGGGATGAGGTATTAGTATATCTGACACATGATTTAAATGTGATAATTTGTCCTCGAAAAAGGGAAATATTGAATGAATAGATCGTAAATTATGAGATTTTCCTATTTCTTTTTCTTCTAGGGAAGATACTAATCGCAGCGAGAATGGAATTTCCATAATGACTGCAAAACCCTCTGATACCATTTGAAAATACAAATTCTTGTTGTGCCCAACGAAAATAGATTCGTTGGAATCATTAACCGAAAGAATCAAATGATTCTGTTGATGCATTCGAGTAATTAAACGTTTCACAATTAGTGAACTGGATTTATTGTCATAACCGAAATTTTCCATAGGTTCGTAAAAAATCGATCCATTTAAACCATGATCATGAGCAAGTGCGTAGATATACTCCTGAAATAGAAGCGGATATAGGAAGTGTTGTTGCCTAGATCTATCTATTTCTAAATATCCTTGTAATTCCTCCATTTGAAATTATACAAAGGCACGGGGGATTTCTTGGGTTATCAAATGATACATAGTGCGATACGGTCAGAACAGGGTATATAGTAAGAAAAGAATAGATACCCCGGAGACGGGGAGTCCAATGAACGGATCCTCTCTCTTTCCATCCAATTTGTTTGTGTTCGTTATAGTTACAAGAGATGGTTAGAAATCCTTTATTTTTGCAACCCGATCGCTCTTTTGACTTTGGAAGAAATTCTCTTTATCAGTATACCGTTTCTTCTACACATTCGTCTCCACTCCATAATAGAGAAAGAATAGTTAATAGTTAGGATTCATGAAAAAAAAAGGAATCGATGATCCACTCACAGGAGAACCCTTTCCCGCATCAGGCACTAATCTATTTTTAACGTCTAATTAGATCGGGTAATCATTCGAATTATGAACCGAGCTCGTTGCTTTTGGTTTCCTTATAATTGGAGCCATTAGGGCTCTATCCATTTATTCACTCGACCAAACTGTGAATTGATTTGGTACCGTTCCAAGAATCAAAACAAGATTTTCTACCGACCCAGGAAGTATTCTCAGAGTTCTCCATTTATACGACATGCTGTTTTTTCCATTCATTCCCTTTCAGGATCAGTCGTGGTCTTACAAACCATACCAATGGTATGGACGAATCTGTTGCTTCATCCAAATGTGTAAAAGATCCTAGCCGCACTTAAAAGCCGAGTACTCTACCGTTGAGTTAGCAACCCGTATAAATATGGTGTGTAGATACGATCGGAATCAAAAATAAATAAATAAAGAGATTGGATTGCCCTACCCCATCAAAACATTGAACTAGCAACAAATCGAAAAGAAACATTTGATGATCAATTATGAACATCAAAATGTTCAGATCAGATTCAAATACAACGGATTCACGGATAAATATAGATAGATGTAAAAATTTGTGGACCCTCCTGTTTTGATCATTTTTTTTTTCATTATCTTAAGAAGATACTTCTTGTGTCACAGTGAATCCGGCGAACCTAGTGAAGTAAAGAAACAAACTTATGGGACGTAGATAAATAGATCTATTTATCCACGATCGAATTATATTTGATCGATACACCATTGTCAATATAAATTGAATTTTGAGAAAAAAAAATGAAATAAAGAAAATAAAGACTTGTGTTGGATTGGCACTACATAGATAAGAAATGAAGTGTGGGGGGGGGAATAAATAAAGAAGAAGTAGGAAAAAAATCTCTGGTTTTCAATAGAAGTACAAACAATAGCAAGATTGATCCCTTATTTATTCGTAGAGTCCCAACGAAAACCATCTGATTGATGGCAATCCCCTCAATTGCCAGTTATTTCACTCAATCTTTTTTTTCTATTTCATAAATTTTATTTCGTTTGATTAATTCGAAGTTCCTTAAATACTTCGGCCTTCTTTGAAATATCATGAACAGTTCCTGTAGGTTGAGCGCCTTTTTCAAGGAAATATAGAATAGCAGGAACATTTGAATAAGTTTGGTTCTTTATCGGATCGTAAAAACCCACTTTACGAAGATCTCTTCCTTCTCTTCGGGATCGAACATCAATTGCAACGATTCGATAGATGGCTCATTGGGATAGATATAGATGAACAATGCCCCCCCTAGAAACGTATAGGAGGTTTTCTCCTCGTACGGCTCGAGAAAGAATGATTCGAATTTATGTATTGTATATAGTGACAAATGGATCCATAAAATCATCAATTAGATTAGGATTTGAGTCGTTTTTTTTTTGGAAGGAATAAAAAAAAAAAAAAGAAATCTCATTCGTACTCATAACTCAAGTTGGGTAATTCTCAAAGAGCTCGAAGGGAAATCCTTAGACATTTATTGAGCCGTCTCTAACCTCTTTTGTTTGTCTCGTCTAGAATCGATTTTCCTTTCTCATTCTGATCTAGTTATTGAGACAATTGAAAATGGCGTTTCCTTGTTCCGGTATCCTTTATCTTTGCTTTGAATCATTGGGTTTAGACATTACTTCGGTGATCCTTAATTGTTTCAAAATGGCAGCAACATACCTTTTGTTCTTTCTATTGAAGAATCATACAAATGGTTGATTCCCCTGTGATACACTTTTGATCGAAATAGTTTTACCAATTCCGACAAATTTTCCTTTTTTTGCTTTTTTATTTGAAACTTGTTCGAATTTGCGATTTCTATATCGAAGATATACTTACGAAGTTGTTCCAACTTATTGACTGGCACTAACCCTAGATCCTTCCCTCTGATAAATGAATCAAGAATTTATGCTCGAGCTCCATCATGTACTATTTACAACCCCCCAAAATGGGGTCCTGGTGGCAAAGAACAAACTATGTCGAGCCAAGAGCATCTTCATTGATATATAAAAAAATGGTGGATGCAAGAATCCACAGCCGATCATGTCCTTCAAGTCGCACGTTGCTTTCTACCACATCGTTTCAAACGAAGTTTTACCATAACATTCCTCTAATTTGGACCGGTATGGAATTGATTCAATATGGAATCATGAATAGTCATTGGCTCCATCGGTGCATAGTAGTCCATACTTTATTTTTATATATGTATGAATAGGTATTTCTCTGGGGAAATCTCAGCAAAAAGCCAAATTAACCCATATTCTGTTATAGGAATGAAACACATTTATAAAAAACACGAAGAAATTAGTTGCTTAACACTTATTTACATCTACATCTTCAACATATTGTTATATTGTTCGGGACGATCAATCATGAAAGATCCAATTCCAATTCTTTCTCGAACAACTAAACTAAAGACGAGTCTTTAATTCGATTACCAATACTGGAATTACCAATACTGGAACAAAATAAAATGAGTCATTAACCAAATAAGCTATTCTAATGACCCGGAAAAGTCGCAAGTGACTCGGTCGCAAGTGACTCGATAGGATAGATTCACCAATCTCACACTTCTTCGAATAGCGAGGATTTATAAGGTAAGGAATCATAAAAAATAAAATGATTTCAAGAATTTCCTACTTCGACATCATTATCATTACTATAAATAAGTTTTCCTGTAAAGACTGAATTTAATTTGATCTCTAAATCAATCAAATCAACAAGTCGGCACAATCACAACGAGTAACTAAAAAGTTTAGCAGATATCTCATTGATTAAAGAGACGCGAATTCGATCATCATAAGAGAAATCCATGTTTCTTTTCCAATTGAATCATCAATGATTTAAATCGGATGGATGGGTCGAGAAAAAAATCCAATTTAGTTGTTTTCATGGGGATGGATAGAAAAGAGCTCATGGAAGATAAGATTAAGGTCGCTATTCTTTCATCTGATTGAGAAAATCCAAATCGTAGGAGTATGACCTTTCCGTATCCATCAGATACACCGAACAATTGTCACCGGGGGTCATCGTGTATATTTAAGAGATCACAAATCTTTTTCACCGAAACCGAAATACCGGTGTCACTGAAATAGAACAATAAAACTACATATGGGCATGGTTCATTTTCTACGGATTTTGCTTTATTTCAGGTTCAGAAATTTTTCCATTTCCATAAAGATAAACTAAAGTGAATGGAATCTATGAATCCCCCCCCCCCCATCGTTACATTGATTTCCAATTATTCATTGGAGCCTGATGCAAAATAAAAGCAATTAAGTCCAAAGAAAATACATCTGTTCCGTATTGAACTTTATTGTTTGTTAATGAGATCCGGATGACACAGATATTGATTGAAATTGATACCTTCCTTTGCTAATTAACTCGTATCTACACGAATTCTATGGGGATCATGAATCATACTCAAAGCCAATCAAAAAAAGATCCTCTTATGGGATGCTATACCATCTTGTATAGGTACAAAGCCGAATGGGTCCAGATTAATTCGTTGTTTCTATTTTATTTTGCCCCACCCCAGTCTTAGGAGCTTTAATCCCAGTGATGGAATTAGTACCAAGAACTCCTCCTGTTTAGAATTCAGGATCCACATAAAATTAGTCATTTACCCCTATTTACTTTACCTTTCTTCCGCATGTCGACTCAGAATGCATCATGTGGGAATCCAAATTTGATAAATAGGGGGCATAAAGTTTCTCTAAATGACTAACTAACTTCAATATGAATATGAGCGGGGGGGAGACGGGCATACGCTGAATGGCCACCCAATCTTTTTTTTTTGAATGGAACTTTGATCTTTGTTCCCATCCTACCTATATCAAAAAGATATTTATTTCCATACACGTGTCATTGACACTCGATTCTGTTTCTGTTTGTGAGAAACAGGATCGAAAGGTAGGATATGATTCTTCTCTGAATCATTAGAAATCAGAAAGAAAGATTGGATCACATTGTATCCAACATTACACTCTTAAACAGAGGATTGTTAAAGAAAAGAGCACAATCTTTGTTCTGATAGAATCGGTCTGGGACGGAAGGATTCGAACCTCCGAGTAACGGGACCAAAACCCGTTGCCTTACCGCTTGGCCACGCCCCATTGAGATTTCTATTTGACACTAATAACACTAATATGGATATTGGTTGTTCGTCAATTCCAGCCCCAATATCTATGGAATAGGTTGTTGCTAGGATTCGACACGTGTAGATGTAGAATCAAAAGAAATTCATTGATCATTATCTATAATTCAATTAAGATATTGTATGAAAGTATGATTCCTTCTATTCTCATTTGAGAATTGAAGGATTTTTGATTGGGGGAGTTCAAAGAAAAAGAAGGATTTTTTGTTTGGCCTATCTTCTCTTCTTTCTTCATTTTTCCCCAACTCACTAATAATGAAATTCTCCACAAGAGCGAAATTTTTGTTATGCTTAATATCTTTAGTTTGATCTGTATCTGTATTAATTCTGCCCTTCATTCGAGTAGCTTTTTCTTCGCCAAATTACCCGAGGCTTATGCTTTTTTCAATCCAATCGTAGATGTTATGCCAGTCATACCTGTACTCTTTTTTCTCTTAGCCCTTGTTTGGCAAGCTGCTGTAAGTTTTCGATGAGATCTTTAATACTGTCCTAGAAACATTCATGATTGATTCGCTAAAAAAGGAAAAATTCTATTCTAACAATTGATAAGATCAGATAAATCTTACATTATGAACTCTCGATTCAAACATTGAAATTCTTTTGGATAGCCGCGATGAATCTGGATCACCTCATTTTCTCATTCTGACTTTCCGGAGGTCAAAGACCTTATGTATGGTCCCTCACAATACCTAATTGTGGGTATGAAAGATCATTTTGGTAACGAAGGAATCAGAATCTTATTACAAATGAATTCCTGCAAATTCCTTTCTTTTCTAGAAACCACTCCATTTCTTGGTGTCAAAATGGGATATGTGGTACAAAAATAGAGAATCTATTCCCTTATTTCCCCCAAAAATGATCTTGGAGATTGTGTAATGCTTACTCTCAAACTCTTCGTTTACACAGTAGTGATATTCTTTGTTTCTCTCTTCATCTTCGGATTCCTATCTAATGATCCAGGACGTAATCCTGGACGCGAGGAATAAAATAAAAAAATCAGAAGTTTTTCGTTGCTTGATTTCTGAATTTTCTTATGATTTTCTCTATTCCATACATTTAACTAAGATAACAAGGGCTCGAGATTTTTTCGAATTCGAAAGATAACTCTCAAGTGATCAGAGGGAACGGAGAGAGAGGGATTCGAACCCTCGGTACGAATAACTCGTACAACGGATTAGCAATCCGTCGCTTTAGTCCACTCAGCCATCTCTCCCAATTACAAAAGGATAATTCATATGTGGCGCGTGAAGTAAAGATTGATAAAAGTCTTTCTTTATCTTTCTTTTCTTTATTCTTTTCTTTATCTTTCTTTTCTTTATTCTATATATATACGAATTTTATCAGCAATTGCATTTAGATAAGGATTCGAAACAGATATCTCCAATAGAAAGAGTACCTCTTTGATTTCGTACGAAAGGTTCTTTTATTCCCCCGGCCTGGCCAGTACCTATACCTAGCCAGGCCATTCCTTGTTTTGTTCCAATGAATCATAGATCAAATGATTTATCTGATTTGAAAACGAAAATACTTGTTATTGAAGCAGCAAGAAGGGCTATTTCCATTCCTATGACAGGAGTGTCATTTCTTATTATTCTTTGTTTTTCCTTTTATCGATTGACTTACTTTACTGGAATAAAAAAAAATGGAGTTATGGATTCTTCCACAATTCAACTTATTTTTATGTTCCGACTTCAATGGCTCTTTCGGGCCGGAACTGTCAGTAACGATTCCCCCAGCAAAAGAAAAGATATAACTTGTTATTTAAATGAACCTTCTTCTCCTATTTCATTAAGTCCCCCGTCGGAACACGTCAGCACTCACTCCAATTTTCATGATTCTGATCCTATCTTGATTACGTCTCACTCCC